CATCTTTGGACCAAAAACAAGCAAGGGGTGGAATACCAGAAAGAGAAAGTGTACCCAATAAAAAAGCAGTTTTTGTAATTGGTACATGTTTTCTTAAACCGCCCATAAGAACCATATTCTGACTTTTATCTGGAGAATATCCAACAATAGCTTCCATCGCATGAATAATTGATCCAGATCCTAAGAACAACAATGCCTTCGAATAAGCATGAGTAATCAAATGAAATAAAGCAGCTCGATAAGACCCCATACCTAGAGCTAACATCATATAACCCAATTGAGACATTGTAGAATAAGCTAAGCTTTTCTTAATATCTTTTTGAGCAAGAGCTAAAGTGGCTCCTAAAAATAATGTTATTATACCTATCAAAGCTATTAGATTTAGAATGTAAGGTATAACTATGAAAAGAGGAAGAAGCCGAGCTACAAGAAAAATTCCTGCTGCTACCATAGTAGCGGCATGTATAAGAGCCGAAATGGGGGTAGGCCCTTCCATGGCATCAGGTAACCATACATGAAGGGGAAATTGGGCGGATTTAGCAACAGCGCCGGCAAATAATAGGGAGGCGCATAAAGTAACAAATAAAAAATTAACTTCATTATTATAAACCAAGTTATTGAATATTTCAAACAAATCCCGAAATTCGAAACTACCTGTTATCCAATAAAAACCCAAAATTCCTAATAATAAACCAAAATCCCCGACACGATTAGTTACAAACGCTTTTTGACAAGCATTCGCGGCACTGGGTCGTGTGAACCAAAAACCTATTAATAGATAAGAACACACTCCAACTAATTCCCAAAAAATATAAATTTGTATCAAATTAGAACTAGTAACTAATCCCAACATTGAAGTATTGGAAAAACTCATATAAGCAAAAAATCTCAAATATCCCTGATCATGAGACATATAATTGTCACTATAAATAAGAACCATAATTCCAACAGTAGTGATTAATATCGACATAATAGAAGTAAGTGGATCAACCAAGCAGCCAAATTCTAAAGAAAAATCATTATTGATGGTCCAAGACCATACATATTGATAGACAGAATTATTATTTATTTGCTGAATAGAAAAAAGGGCTGAAAAAACCATAACTATACTTAATAATAAAACACTAGGAAAAGCCCACATACGGCGAAGATTTTTTGTTGCCGTTGGAAAAAGTAGAAGTCCTGTTCCAATTAAGATAGGAACTGGAAGTGGAATGAAAGGTATAATCCATGAATATTGATATGTATATTCCATAAAAAAAAAAAAAAAAAAATTATCTTAATTAATTGTTTCTGAGTCACCGGTTCTTATTTCGTTTGTGGTCGGTTAATAAAAAAAAATTAAGATATATAAAATAAAACTTAAATAGAATTTTCTAGCCTTAATTATTCTGAATCTTTCCAAACTACTTCAAATATTTAAAATCAAGAGGTTATAATTGGTCAAATGATATAAATTCAAATGATATAAATAAGTCACTAGTGAAAAATAAATACTAATTTTATTAATACTGAATTGTTAATATTAAATTCAAATTTTTAAATAAAATTTTATGAAGATAAAAAATGAAAATTAGAATTTTCATTTTAATTATTACGTATTACAATAATTTTTTTATATCTATAGAACAAGGATAAATAATTATAGAACAAGGATAAATAATTATACCAAAAACAGTATTTGATATGAATCATAAAGCCCATAACTAAAACTATTTATTGTAATTCGGTTATTTAGAATCATTAACCAATTTGTTTTGTAACTAATTGTTTGTCTTCCATTACAATAAAAGCTATTTGTAGGAAATGCTATGATATCCAACACTTTAATTTTACGGAAAAAAAAGGTGGCAAATAAAATGCCTTTAAATTATGTATTTTGTATCCTTTAACAGATTAACTACTAGTCTCATTTGATAATTAAAATTCTCATTTGATAATTAAAATTTTGTGGACTCTTTCTTCGAGCTTGAACAATTAAATTAATATTAAATTAATTAATATAATAGAAAAAATTATTAAAGTTTTTTATTTTTTAATTAAGCGGGAGAAGGGTTGGGTTATTAAACTTTTAGATTTTTTTATTACATGTATAAATGTAACACGACGAAAATAGAAAGAAAACGAAACGGACAATCTTTCTTTTTTTTTTTTTATTATTATTTTTTTTTTTTTTATCAACTTCAATCTATTTGGCATAGTGTACCTTATCGTTCTTATTAATATTTTATGGGAGTTTTACCCCCCTTTTTTTTTGGAGTCTAATTTCGAGAAAAAATAGATAGAGAATAGTAAAGAACAATTGATTTTGAACAATAGATGTCTTTCACATCCAACCGAAAAACCTATTATAACTTTTTAATGGCAGTTCCAAAAAAGCGCACCTCTATTTCAAAAAAACGTATTCGTAAAAATATTTGGAAAAGGAAGGGATATAGGGCAGCATTGAAAGCTTTTTCGTTAGCGAAATCTCTTTCTACCGGGAGTTCTAAAAGTTTTTTTTGTGTAACAAATAAATAATCTGAATCGTTCTAATAACTAATAAAGTGATATAATTTTGTTTATAGTTTATTTATAAGATTTATAAGTTATAAAAATGATAAATAATATTTATCAATTAGAATTAATATTAACATCATAATAGTATAGTAAAAGATAGTAAAAGAATAAATATGAATATATAAGATAAATTACAATATAAACAATATACATTAAAAATAAAATAAATAAAAAAGAATTAGTCTCATAATGTTTTAATTTAAACGAATATAAAATTGAATTTGTTTTACTTTAATTTGAAGCCAAATTTTTCTTTCGTTTCTGATATAGATAAGAATTCTGTTGTCTACTGAATTCTAATGGTACTTTTTTGTTTGAAAAAAGGGTAAACGCAAGCGCAAGGTTTCGCCTTTCATTTTAGTATGTTTTATCATTTTCCGGATGGGGATTATCACTTTCCCCATCGCCCTTACTCAATAATAAAAAGAATTTTTTTTTAGTTATATTAATTTTTTTTTAGTTATATTTTTGATTTTATATTATAAAGAAGAGGTCGTTGAAACTAATTGATTAAGTTTAAAATTTAAGTTTAAAATGTTTTTTATAATCTTTTAAACCATTATTTGGGGTTTTAGAAATTATTATCACTATATAAATTCCTTAAACCCAATTAAATTAATAAAAGTCCCGTTTACATTTTTAGGTAGTTATATGACGAATGCGCCAATTTTGAGTGATCTATTTTAGATCCTATGTTTCGATTGGAAGATCGATCAAGATATAATATATATATATTAATTAAAAAATTATTAAAAAATTTAGAAAATATTTTGAAGTACGGTACAATTTCTATACGAAATTTTTTTATATGATTGATACGACCATCCCAAATACCTAACTTAATGGGTTTGCTAAATCTTAACGCAAACTCTCTACACAACAAAAAATCCTAACGCAACCTAACTATGCAAATATTTACATAAATCTTTTGAGTGTATCGCTGAAATTGTGTTATATAAAAATTCTATTTTTTTATTAATCGATAAAATTAATTTTTTATTTTAGATTAATAAAATTAATAAAATAAATGATAAAAGAAATTAATCATTAAAAAATGCAAACGAGGCAGAACATTTTTTTTACTTATATCCAGGGATTGAAGTAAAAATTATCTAGTTACAACTGTTACATTTTAGTTTTAGGAGAGCATAAAGTAATAGCCGACGAAAAAATACATTGTTAGTTCAGTTAAATAAAATTGACATCCTAAAATACTAAATAACTAAATAAAAAGATAATAATAAGAAAAATCAATATTATTAACGTTAACGAAAACGTTTTAATCCCTAATTTTTAAACAAGTTTTTATTCATCAATTTGAATGGTTTCCTAAAAAAAAATATTGGATTGAATTAACTCCTTCAAGCTCGACGATTGAATAAAAATAGGTTATTATGATTTCGAATAAGCCGCTATGGTGAAATCGGTAGACACGCTGCTCTTAGGAAGCAGTGCTAGAGCATCTCGGTTCGAGTCCGAGTGGCGGCATGGCATCTTCTAAAAGAGTAAGTCCTATAATGAATTCAATTCCCGATTTCAATTCCTATAATTGAGGGACGCCCTTATTAATTTAATAATTTTTATGATATTTTCAACTTTAGAGCATATATTAACTCATATATCCTTTTCGATCGTTTCAATTGTAATTACAATTCATTTGATAATTTTATTAGTCGATGAAATCGTAGGACTAGATGATTCGTCAGAAAAGGGGATGATAGCTACTTTTTTCTGCATAACAGGATTATTAGTTACTCGTTGGATGTATTTGAGGCATTTACCATTAAGTGATTTATATGAATCATTAATTTTTCTTTCGTGGAGTTTTTCCTTTATTCATATTATTCCGTATTTTAAAAAACATAAAAACCATTTTAGCGCAATAACCGCGCCAAGTGCTATTTTTACTCAAGGTTTTGCAACTTCGGGTCTTTTAACTGAAATGCATCAATCCGCGATATTAGTACCCGCTCTCCAATCCCATTGGTTAATGATGCACGTAAGTATGATGGTATTGAGCTATGCAGCTCTTTTGTGTGGATCATTATTATCACTAGCTCTTCTAGTCATTACATTTCGAAAATTCATAAGGATTTTTAGTAAAAGCAATAATTTAGAAAATGAGTCAGTTTACTTTAGTGAGATTCAATATGTGAACGAAAGAAACAATGTCTTACGAAACACTTCTTTTATTTCGTCTCAAAATTATTACAGGTATCAATTGATTCAACAATTGGATCGTTGGAGTTATCGTATTATTAGTCTAGGGTTTATCCTTTTAACCGTAGGTATTCTTTCGGGAGCAGTATGGGCTAATGAAGCATGGGGATCATATTGGAATTGGGATCCAAAGGAGACTTGGGCATTTATTACTTGGACCATATTCGCTATTTATTTACATATTAGAACAAATAAAAATTTTGAAAGTGTAAATTCTGCAATTGTGGCCTCAATGGGCTTTCTTATAATTTGGATATGCTATTTTGGGGTTAATCTATTAGGAATAGGGTTGCATAGTTATGGTTCATTTACATTAACATCTAATTGAATAAAAGACTTGACGAATATAAACATAGGACGGCATACAGGTATATATACGAAAACTTCATGTAAACAATCAAGAACCATTTGAATCATTTCCATTACTTGATTCAAATGGTTCTCACAAATTCAAAAGATATCTAGTTATAATAGAATTCCAATTTATTTATTTTACTTAAAAGAATATAAAAGACTCATTTTTTTATTGTACAATCAACCATTTTTTAAATCATGGGATTTCAGTTTCATTTTTTGGTTTACTCACAAAAACTATCGAAAAAAATAATTGGATATAATAGCTTCGACCTTGTCAACTGATAATGATAAAACGAAATCGGGATAAACACCAATACCTATTACAGGTAAAAGGATAGAGATCGAAACAAATAATTCTCGCGGTCCAGAATCAAAAAAATAAGAGTTTGGGGCATTAAAAAGCTTGTATCCATAGAACATCTGGCGTAACATAGATAATGAATAAATAGGAGTTAATATCATTCCAATTGCCATTACAAAAGTAATTAATATTTTTGTCATTAAAAGATATTTTTGACTAGTAAGTATTCCAAAAAAAACTAACAATTCGGCAACAAAACCGCTCATGCCCGGTAATGCAAGAGAAGCCATTGATAAGATACTGAAAGTCGTGAATATTTTTGGAATTGCGATAGCCATTCCGCCCATTTCGTCGAGATAAACAAGACGTATTCTATCATAACTCGTTCCGGCCAAGAAAAAAAGCGCAGCGCCAATAAATCCGTGAGAGATTATTTGTAAAATGGCTCCGTTGAGTCCTGTATCGCTTATAGAACCAATTCCTATAATTATGAAACCCATATGAGATACAGAAGAGTAGGCTATTCTTTTTTTTAAATTACGCTGACCGGGAGATGTTGAAGCTGCATAGATTATTTGAATTGTGCCTACTATAATCAACCAGGGAGAGAATATAGAATGGGCGTGGGGTAATAATTCCATATTGATCCGAACCAATCCATACGCTCCCATTTTTAATAAGATTCCGGCTAAAAGCATACAAGTACTGTAATGTGCCTCTCCATGGGTGTCTGGTAACCATGTATGTAAGGGTATGATCGGTGATTTGACAGCAAAAGCAATAAGAAATCCAATATAGAATATTATTTCCAGTGCTACAGGATACGATTGATTAGCTGATGTTTCAAAATTTAATGTTGGTTCATTGGAACCATATAAACCAATACCCAAAACTCCCATTAATAAAAAAACGGAACTTCCTGCAGTGTACAAAATAAATTTTGTAGCTGAATACAAACGTTTCTTTCCCCCCCACATGGATAGAAGTAGATAAACTGGAATTAATTCTAACTCCCACATGATGAAAAAAAGTAAAAGGTCTCGAGAAGAAAATGGTCCTATTTGACCGCTATACATTGCTAACATCAGAAAATGGAATAGTCGGGAATCTCGAGTAATCGGCCGAGCCGCTAAAGTAGCTAAAGTTGTGATAAATCCTGTCAGTAAAATGGGTCCTATAGAAATTCCATCTATTCCCAATCTCCAGTAAAAATCAAAAAAATCGATCCATTTATAATCCTCTGTCAGTTGCATTAATGGATCATCCAATTGGAAACGATAACCGAATGCATAGGTTGTTAGAAGGAGTTCTATTATGCATATACCTATAGTATACCAACGCATTATCTTATTTCCTCTATGAGGGAGAAAGAAAATTAAGGAACCCGCGAATATTGGCAAAACTACAACTAGCGTTAACCAAGGAAAATTATTCATGGTAAAAACAAGATAAACTTGGACCAGAAAAACCCGTGCTCAAAATAAATAGTTTTTGAGCGCGGGTTTTTGTCGGTAAAGGTAAAAAAATCAAATGTATTCAAGTAGGGTTTTCTGGAACGTATTAATAAGCCAGACCCATACTTCGAGTTGTTTCATGCCATAAATAAACTCGAACACTCAAGAAATCTGTCGGACAGGCGGATTCACATCTCTTACAACCGACACAGTCCTCTGTTCTTGGAGCAGAAGCAATTTGCTTAGCTTTACACCCGTCCCAAGGTATCATTTCTAATACATCCGTTGGGCAGGCGCGCACGCATTGAGTACACCCTATACACGTATCATAAATCTTTACTGAATGTGACATTTGGATCTATAAATTTTTGAATGTCAGAAAGTTTCGATCTAGTAAACTTGTAAATGAATCATATATTTAGACACCAGATGAATCAATAATTTATCATAATTTTTCTAATCAATCTACTTCTGGATTGACTCATGCGATAGAGCCAAGATACTTTAATTTCTTACATTTTTGAAAACATGTATTATTACGTAATGTATGGTCATGGTAATTCTAATTTATGAATATTAGAATTTATATGATTAATACTACTTATTCAACAAATTCGATTGATTGATACGAGTTGATTTTCTGTTACGATAAATTGATGAAACAATAGCCGGGCCAATAGCTGCTTCAGCGGCTGCAATAGCTATAACAAAAATTGAGAAAATATTTCCTTTTAATTGGCGACTATCAAAAAAATCAGAAAATGTTACGAAATTCATATTAACCGCATTCAGTATAAGTTCAAGACACATAAGGGCTCTAACCATATTCCGGCTCGTGATCAATCCATAGATACCGATAGAAAATAAGTAGGCACTCAAAACAAGTACATGTTCGAGCATCATTGACCAACTCCTTATCAATTTCGATTCATTTCAATATGAACTGAACAACAATTCAACAGATTCAATTGACTAGAATAAAAAAAAGTACGGAACAAAGGCAGATTTTCTAGTGTTAATAGAATAGATTGAATAATTTCTATTTTAGACATAAACAATCTTTAATTAAAGGGAAATAAATGTAATGTAATAAAACCGAACAGAGTTTAATGTGCATTGCTAATTCTATAAATTTTTTACTGTCGCGCCACGGCAATTGCACCTATCAAAGCGGCTAAAAGAATTATCGAAACGAATTCAAATGGAAGAAAGAAATCTGTTGATAAATGAATTCCAATTTGTTGACTATTACTTATCAAATCTTGCTCTATAATCTGGTTTGATCTTGTAGTCCAAATAATTCCGTACCATGACGTATCCGTAATAATAATCATGAGTAAAACAAAAATACTTGTACAAACTGGCAAAGTAACCACATCCCCAATGGTCCAAAGATTCAAATCTTTGTAATATTCTGAACCATTCATGAACATCACAGCAAATACGATTAAAACATTTATAGCTCCCACGTAAATAAGGAGTTGTGCAGCAGCTACAAAATAAGAGTTTAATAGAATATAGAATAAGGATATACAAACAAGAACCAGTCCCAATGAAAAGGCAGAATAAATGGGGTTGGTAAATAATACCACCCCCATACCTCCTAGTATAAGAACCGATCCCAGAAAGACTAAAAGAAAATCATGTATTGGTCCGGGCAAATCCATTATATGTAAAATAAGAGATAAATAAATAGAAATGTTTTTCATGACCTTATTGAGACCCGACCAGAAATTTTTTTTTTTATGATTTTTGAGCAATTCCTAATTGAATCCTAAGTAAATAAATACTAAGGGATATGAAAAAATGTGAGTACTATTATTGGACTAATTTCATTCTTTATCTGAAAGAGTCGTTCTAATTCTAAACGATATATTTTAAAACAATTATGGATATATTAATTAATGGATTTTCAATCCAAATTAAGACGCGTTTCTTACCAACCAATCAATAGTTGGTATTTGTAGTTATTGACCAAACAACACGAAAGAAACCTAAATTCCTTCTATATTAGTTATTAGTAAAGTAATTCTAAATTATTCGTTAATAAGAGATTTACTTATTTATTTGAGGCGAATTCAAAATTGTTCGAATTGTATAATCGTCAATTACTGACATTGGTAAACGACCCAAAGCAATTTGATTATAATTCAATTCGTGACGATCATAAGTAGAAAGTTCATATTCTTCAGTCATTGATAAACAATTCGTTGGACAATACTCAACGCAATTACCACAAAATATACAGACTCCGAAATCAATACTGTAATTAAGCAGCCGTTTCTTGCGAATATCGGTTTCCAATTTCCAATCAACAACGGGTAGATCTATAGGACATACACGAACGCATACTTCACAAGCAATACATTTATCAAATTCAAAATGGATTCGACCGCGGAAACGCTCCGCGGTGATTGATTTTTCATAAGGATATTGAATAGTTACGGGTAAACGATTTGCGTGGGATAAAGTAATCATGAAACTTTGACCAATGTACCTTGCAGCTCGTACTGTTTGTTGACCATAATTCATGAACCCAGTTACCATAGAGAACATATCGTTAATATATATATGAATAGTTTTATGTTTGTTTATTTCTCTTGTTTGAGACACGTTGTGAATATAGAATGTTACTTTACAGTGAAAAGAGTTGGAAAGAAGTTGTTAATAATAGATTACCGAGAGAAATAGGTAAAAGAAATTTCCATCCAAGATTCAATAGTTGGTCCATTCTTAGCCTCGGTAAAGTCCATCTTGTTGTGATAGGAATGAACAAGAACAAATAAGTTTTAGCTAATGTAATAAAGATACCAATTATCGCTCCAAAAACTCCACATGTTTTATTTATTTCAAAAAGCTCAGAAACATATATGTCCGGAATAGATATATTCCAACCTCCCAAGTAAAGAACTGTTACAAATAATGAAGAAACCAATAGGTTTAGATAGGAAGCAACATAAAATAACCCAAATTTTATACCCGAGTATTCGGTTTGATAACCTGCTACTAACTCTTCTTCTGCTTCTGGTAAATCAAAAGGTAATCTCTCACATTCTGCTAGGGAAGAAATAATAAAAATGATAAACCCTATAGGCTGACGCCACAAATTCCATCCCCAAAAACCATATTTTGATTGCGCCTCAACAATATCAATTGTACTTGAACTGTTAGATAATTATAGTCGGTGATACCATCACTGTTACCATCGCTATTACAGAACCGTACATGAGATTTTCACCTCATACGGCTCCTTGAAGGCCAGAAATAAATATAGGGACCGCGTCAGTATTCTTTTTTGAATCTTGATATGTTTGTAGGATGGATAACTATCGGCCGGTCCCAAATTAGACCAATTGAATTCTGTCTGTTATAATTATTTTAATTCAAAATTAAATAAAAAAAGTACTTCTGAATTGATCTCATCCTTTCTTTAATTTAATAATTTCAATAATAATTTCAATTCTTCTTTGTTCAGTAATAACTTAACTGTTCAATAAAATACTTCTTGTAAAAATATCAATAACCCGTTGGTTTCACGTACGAAAAAAAAATTCTATATTAATTAATGAATTATGACACAAATTATATATCTATTAATATGTATATGGGAAAGAATAAAAGTAACAAAGAATAAATAAAGTATATCTTTTTTTTTTTTTTTCGTTCCTATTCTTCTTTCTATTTCTGAGAAAAAGAGGGCTTTCAAAATAAAGTAAAGGATTATTTCGTTTCGAATAGTTATTTATTAAATCGGTGGATAGGAGTATACTCTGGATTGGAATCGTGTCATGGGGAGTACTGCCTGATCATTTCTACCAACTTCAAGCCCCAATTAGTATTCTTTGTTTGTATATTATGTAAAAATGTCCTTTTGGAGAATTTACATAATCTCCATTACTAATCCTTTACATATGTTCGTGTTTCTAACCATCCACTCGTTTTTGCTCAATCCCCCGTTATGCTAATACATAAAAATGATAGTGAAAACTCAATACGGTTGATCTTTTGAACCCGCTTCAAGTCAGGATGACTAATCAACCAATCTTGGGGGAAACGGTCTCTTCTGTTTATTTCCGCTTAACTCTCTAACTCTTATACATAGAAAATGAGAATCAATCTTTTTACTGCGAATTTATATATAAGCTGTTTTCTTTCACTCATATAACTATTTGATTTAGTTCATCAACCCGAATAATGAATAAAAAAAAAAATTAAGATATCTACTCAATCCATTCCAACCCTTTCCTTGAAAGGAAGGAATAGAGAAAAGTTTATGTCTATGTATCAACGAATCGCACGTAGAGATATTGATAACACACATAAAGTTAATGGTATTTCATAACTAATCGATTGAGCAGCAGCTCGTAGACCGCCTAAAAAGGAATATTTATTATTTGACCCGTATCCCGACATAAGAAGTCCAATTGGAGCAATACTGGAAATGGCAATCCATAAAAAAACACCGATATTGAGATCCGCTAAAACAAGGTGATATCCAAAAGGAACTACTGAATAGCTTACTAAAATTGATATGACTGCTATGGATGGCCCGATACTGAATAAACGAGTATCCCCCCTAGATGGAAAAATATTTTCTTTGAAAAGTAGTTTTGTCCCATCTGCTAGAGCTTGAAGAACTCCCAAAGGGCCGGCGTATTCAGGTCCAATACGTTGTTGTATCCCTGCCGATATTTCTCTTTCTAACCATACAATTACCAGTACGCCTATTGTGATTCCCACTACAAGAGTCAAAATAGGAACAAGAACCCATAGAATTCCATAAACCTCTTTAAAAAATTCTAATCTAGAAAAAGAATCGATATCTTGTACTTCCGGTGTATCAATTATCATTTCAACGATCAACTTCTCCCATAATGATATCTATACTACCTAGTATCGTCATAATATCAGCCAATTTCATTCTTTTAACTAACCGCGGAAGAATTTGCAAATTGATAAAACCCGGCGGGCGGATTTTCCATCTCCAAGGAAAACCACCCTGATCCCCTATGAGAAAAATTCCCAATTCTCCCTTTGGGGCTTCTACTCTCACATAAAGTTCTTGTTTCGGCAATTCAAATGTAGGAGACGGCTTTTTACTAATAAATCGATATTCAAAATCATTCCATTCCGGATTCCTTTCTCTATCAAAGTATCGTATTTCTAAATTCTCATAGGGTCCCCCTGGAATTCCTTCCAGGGCCTGTTGAATAATTTTTACGGATTCTATCATTTCACCAATTCGGACTAGATAACGAGCCAATGAATCTCCTTCTTTTTGCCACTGTACTTCCCAATCAAATTCGTCGTAACATTCATAATGATCAACTTTACGAAGATCCCATTGTATTCCGGAAGCTCGCAGCATTGGTCCCGATAAACCCCAATTTATTACTTCCTCTCTACCAATAATGCCTACTCCCTCGACTCGTTCTAAAAAAATAGGATTTCGTGTAATAAGTTTTTGATATTCAGCAACTCTTGTTAAAAAATAATCGCAGAAATCCAAACATTTATCTATCCAGCCATGAGGTAGATCGGCCGCTACTCCTCCGATACGAAAATAATTATGCATCATTCTCATACCGGTGGCAGCTTCGAATAGATCATATACTAATTCTCTTTCTCTGAAAATATAGAAAAAGGGAGTTTGTGCACCAATATCCGCCATAAAAGGACCGAGCCATAACAGATGAGAAGCTATACGACTCAACTCCAACATAATTATTCTGATATAGCTGGCTCTTTTAGGTACTTGAATATTTCCCAACTGTTCCGGTCCGTTTACAGTTATTGCTTCTGTGAACATAGTAGCTAAATAATCCCACCGTGTTACATAAGGCAAATATTGTATAATTGTTCGATTTTCCGCAATTTTTTCCATTCCTCGGTGTAAATAACCCAATATTGGTTCACAGTCAATAACATCTTCACCATCTAGAGTAATGATGAGTCGAAGAACACCATGCATTGATGGGTGGTGGGGGCCCATATTGACTATCATGAGGTCTTTTCTTGTAGCCGGTATATTCATAGGTTTTTCCTCGATTCATTCTTTCATGAATTGCTGAAAACGAAAAAAAGTTCATTAAAATTCAAGATCTAATAAATCAAATAATTCAAAATGCCTTTATAAAAATAAAATTAACGAGTTTTTGACTCCCGAATATCCAACCGATTAATTAATTCTTTATAACATATTCTATTTTTCTTTGACAAATAAGACAGTAATCGTTGGCGTTTTCCCAGAATTTTACGTAAACCTCTCTGAGATAAATAGTCTTTTTTGTGTAATTGTAAATGTGAAGTAAGTCTTCGTATCCTATTGGTGAAACTAACTATTTGAAATTCAACAGATCCTCTGTTTTCGTCTTTTTCTTCTTGTGAAATAACTGAGATGAATGAATTTTTTACCATAAACTGAAATCTTCTCTCCCCCCCTCTTTTTATTTTAAGATATTTTTTATTGATAGATATCTTTATTGATCAGTAATAATAATGCCCCTAATTTTTATTTGGTATATACAAAAATTTGTATTTCGTTATTAATTTCTAATTTTTTTAATTTAATAAAACTTACTCAATCCTATTTTCATTTTAAAATTGGATTTGAAAGGGGATAAAAAAGTATGGTTGGTTTCTTCACTCACAAAAGATAAAAGTTTAGACCTAAAATAATAAAATTTTGTTCATTCTAGATCTAATTGATATGTCATTGAATTAGTATCATGTATCAGAATGGAATGTAAGACAATGTATGCGTGCATCTCTTTGTCGTCATAGACCAGATATGGTATGGGAAATATAGGAAAAATGTACTATTAATGAATTTTCAATCGCGGATACATATGTATCCTTACCATACTGAAACAACTGCCATTATTCGTATTAAACCAATAACGATTCATACAAGCTAAATCTTCTAATCGATAATTGGGCCAAAGAAATAGCTTTAATTTTATAAGTTTTTTTTTATATTTTTTGCTTTTATCCACAACTTGACTGTTTACCTCATTCCCATTACAAAAAGATGCCTTTCTATGTCTATTCTTAGAATTTAAACAAATTAGAATTCGCAATTCTCTACGACGTCTAGGCGATAAAATATTTTCAGGAACAAACAAATCATAATTTTTTTTATATCTATTTCCCGTCATCTTTTGATGTTTTGTAATGACTTCATCAGAATTCTTATCAACATGTTTTTTTTCTCGGTATCTTTGATTTATTTGATGTTTACTTTTATGAACTAATGAAATACCGAGGGTTTGATACATAATAAATTTTCCATCATTTTTTATAGCTAGACGAATTGGTTCAATAATCAAAAATCCCCTTTTAATAAATTCTGTAAGAGTTACATCTTTCTGAATCGTCAAAATATCCAGACTCATTTCGCCCCTTTGAATAGAGGATATAGTAATTTCTCTTGGATTTATCAGTCTAAGCAGGAGACAATATACGTTGATGTTATTGATTATTTTTTTATTTAAAGAATCATCCCATCTCAATTGAAAATACAAATACCTTTTTAGGAAGAAATCAAACTCCGCTTTTGTATTGATCTTGTATTGCTTTTTATTTCTATGTTTTTTCATGTCCGATCCCGTATAATCTTCTTCAACATCTTTTTCTTGGTTTGAAAGAGATGATTTAAGATCTGCTTGGCCCGTGGATTCTTTTTCTCCTTGATTTCGGTTTTCTAATTCAAGAGATTTTTTTTCATTCGACGATATTGATATAAAAGGATCTCTTTTTTTATTTCCAGTGATGCTTTTGTTTTCACTAGCATTTTTTTTTATATTAGAATTAAAAAGTAGTAATTTAATTGGTATAACCCACGGTTTCATTTTATACGTATTATAAAGTCTCACAAATTCTGGCAAGAACCAAAGTTCCAGATTTGATATGGGACGACTTAGTATTTCTTCATTCATTCCCATCCAATCCAAAAGGGGTTTTTGATTGGATAGGTTGATTTTTTGATCTTGCTGAAGTGTGAGATAAAAAAGACTCTTATTATTGATTTTATCAATTATTTGATACTTATTAACCCTAGTCTTAGTATATTTATTACTGTTAGTGTCAGTATCAATAGTGATCCAGGCCTCAATATCGACCTTCGTTTTAAGACAAAAATCGAGAATTCTCCAATCAAAAAATTTTCTATCCGTATTTTTATCCATATCTCGAATATCATCTTCTACCATTTCTACCATATTAAATGATTTTTGTTTATGTGTGTTGTAATTATAAAAAATATCTTGGTTCGTTTTTACTTGTAATGGTGATCCATAAATTGAAGAGTACTTCTTAGTTTCAGAATTTATAGATTTATATGCTAAAAGATCATATCTATATTGTTTTTTAAAATTATCCTTTTGATTCAATAATAAATCCGTTTCAATTTTTGTTTTTTTTTCGTAGTGAATTAATTCATCTTTTTCATATAAATCACACAAATCTTTATATAAATCTTTATTTTGAGCTATACAGTTCAATATATTTCGCCATTTTTGTGGTACTACTCTAGACCATTTAATTTGAGATACATCACATTGATATTGATAATGACTCCTTAACCAATTTGTCCATTGATTCATTCCAGAATTGCGAAGATTCTTAGGTCTTAATTCGGAATGAAATAGTTCTTGTCTTACAACAAAAAAATCCTTTATTTCATTCTTAAGAAAAAGGGGGGTTCCATTATATTGAAATATGGATTTCAATTTCTCTAACTTAATAAGTTTGGTTTGTGATAATTTGTAAAATACATATGCTTGTGAAAAGTAAGATAAGTCAAAAAAAGTCTTTGAATTAAGACTAATATTAGTATTAGAAAGTGACTCTTTTATAATCGAAATAAATTTAATTAAACTTTGATTTGTTTTATTAATTCTTTCTTGATTTGCTTCATTACTGTTAATGTTTTTATTAATAATTTTTTTTGTTGATTCAAGAAAAAGTTGTGTATTGATACTAGGAATATTAATCATAGATAGAAAGATATCTATGTATATCTTTTCAATGAAAAATATTATAAAATAATGGGATTTACGGATTAATCGAGCAGTTCTTCTTTTTAATATCTGCCAAATATTTTTTTGTGATTCCAATCTTTTATCATCATAACTTATTTTGTTAGAACTCAAATTTATATTTGAAGTTATAAATCCCTTTTTCTTGTCTTTTGTAATTTTTTCTATTTGATTTATGATGGTGTTTATTCTATCAGTCAGATCTTGCATTTTTTTTTCTGTTAATGAATAATTTGTCCAATCCTGAGATCTAATTTGAATGGACGATTCCTGAATCATCCGATTACTGATTATTGAATCTTTTTTAATTTCACTCAATTCATATACTTCTATTTCTCTCAATCCAAATAATATAATTGGGTTTATTTTTGAGAGTTCTTTTATTATTTCTTTTATAAACAGAATGTTTTTAATGATCCATTTTTTTGGTTTTTTTGAGACATTTAGAAACAATTTTGTTTGTTCTTTTAAAATTCCTAGAATTATAAAACATTTCTTTTGCAATTTTTTAATTTTTTTTTTGAGTTCTTTTAAAATCGGTTCAAAAAATGAAAGTTTTTTTCTGGGAGAACCAAAAGGTAGTTCAGCTTCCATTCCAAAAATTGTTAAAAAACAAAAATCATTTTTTTGGCCTTGCTTTTTCATTGGATCGTTATAAGGGGCTCGTAACTTAGATCTGTGCCAAGGTTTAAGACGAAAAGGAAATAGGATCTTGATCTGAATGCCGTCTGTTAACCAGTTTTTTGGAAATTCTTTTTCTGATAATTGAACGCCGTTATAGGTACATTTAACATGCATTTCTCTATTCCAATCCTTTAAGTCCTCATACCATTCCGGAAATTGAAATAATAGTATACGGACGATATTTTTAGCTATTATCAATGAAGGTAATATAATATATTTTCTAAGAATTGATTGGGTTACTAATAAAAAACCTCTCATTACTTGAGCAAGTAAAATACTATCCCAGGCTTCCGCTATTTGTATACGCACTTTCTCCTTTCTTTTGTCTTCTTCTTTTTTGTCCTCCTCTTTTTTTTTCGCGCTTTCTTTTGTCTTTTTCTCTGTATAATTCGAAATTGTGAATTCTGTGTTTTTCCACATCCAATTTCTAAAAATTTTTTTCATCCGTTCAGAAATATCAAAAAAAAAAAAAAAAGATTTGTCTATTCGGTCCAAAAAAAGAGGGGAATGCGCATTTGCTTCAAAGAGTTTCCAAGTAACTGTTTTACGTCTTTGAGCGCGCATGGAGCCTTTGATTATGTCTCGACGAAAATCCGATTGTTGGGAATAACGTATCAAAGCAACTTCGCCTGTTTGATCAGTATTATTAGTTTCTTTGGTATTAGTATAAGCATCAGTATTTTGTTGGTTATCAGTAAAAATCACTACACGTTTGGATTTTCTTGAACGAATCTGATGATCCTCTACCACAGTTTCTTCGGTTTCCCCCTCCTGTTGTTCAAAATCGTTGATTAATTTGTATGACCATCGAGGAACTTTTTTATTAATTTCTTTTATTCCAATAGATTTTTTTTTAATCATTTTATCGTTGGGAACAGTTCTAATTG